TTATATAGGAATTCTTGAACCCAAGAGTTAAGAATAACGAGTTCTTCATTACCTAGAATAGAATAACCACTTAGAATAACGAAACAGATTATATTTGTCGAGAAGTGTAAAATTGTATGGATGCGATCCTCGTTGTGCATCTTGATCAATTGGATCGTTTCTTTGTAGATTTCGATGTGAGGCTTTTGTAAATGTGTTTCCGGGTATTCCTTTATCATTTCGTCCAAACGAAGGAGTTCCTCTAAGTCTATGAATTTTTTTAGAATACTCTTTTCTTGAATATCATTTAAAAAAATTTCGGATTTACTAGTATTCCACCAATTAGTAACCCAAGATTCCATACTTTTATTAAATGAGAAAGAGATACACCAAGGCAAAAATACTATAGATCCAAGATATAGAAGGGAAATTAATACTTTCTTTTTTACCATTTTTTCGTCTGTGAATTTTTTTATTTTTAATGAACACACCCCATTCGTCGACTCTATACGATGCTGATATTTCTATCAAGCATAAGTTCTATTACAAGTCATCGAGCCCATGAATCTATTTCCGGTTTTTTTTTATGATTCAGTATAGTGTTTAGTCCTTGAATTTAAAAAGAATACAGAAATAGAATAAGAAAAAACCCACTTCAAATTAATAGTAGTCAGATTTCAAGACGAAAGAACTACCGTTTTATCAAAATTTTAAATATTTCAAAAAAAAAAAGAGGATTCTTAACTTTTTCTCTCTTGAAAAGTATTCATTCTTCAGTTCCTTTTTCTTTTTTCAAAATACTTCAATTGGTACACGCAAGAAATAGGCCAATTCAGCAGCTTTTTGCTCAATTTCTCGTGGAGTCAAATTCTCATCAGTACGAGTCAAGGGAATGGCCCCCTGTCCTTTGATTTCCATATAAAGGACACGACGGGCATAAATACCCTCTTTAATTTCGATTCTGATGGACTGAATGTCTTTCATAAGGAATCGGAGGAATATGCGACGATTTTTTCCAGGGAATCCCCAACGAAAAATACACACTACGCCCTCTTTTATATCGAATCGATCATAACCACTACCCACATTCCACGAAATTGTGCACCACAAATAGGAACTAATAAAAAGACCCGCGATCCCATAAAAAGACATCACGATCCCTTGTGGAAAAAAAATTATTTGCTGAGAAGGAAATAAAGATATAAAATTCCTACCAAAATAACTGGACGTTCCAACCAATAAAAACCCTAATGAACCTAAAAAAAGAATAAAGGCCCAGCAGAAATTACTTGTTTTTCGAGACCCCGCGATAAGTTCTATCCATATACGTTCTGATCGCCAACTCATACTATACCTAGACCTAGTTGCATTTTATTGGAATTGGTAGAATAACAAAAATAATTTTTTTTTTTTTTTACTTTTTTTTTTGTTGCCGAAGTAACTCTCATCAACCAGCACTATTATGATGTGAACCTTGAGGGGTAATTCATTGAATTTCTTAGATCCAAACTAAAATAATAACATCCCTTTCATATGATTTACCATATGATTTCTTAATACATATAGATTTCCATTTCATAAATTCCCCCCGATTCCGATCTATTTGAAAATAGTTATAATTCATTTACCCATATATAATATTTACACATACATAAAAGCTTATGCCCAAAGGAAGTCACATGTTATACCATATTCTACTAAATATATAGCCGTGTTATGATCCAAGTAAGTCTTGAAAAAAAATAGATAAGATTTGTCCTTAGCGTATCTAAAAAATTTTGTTTTTTTGAACATAAAGAAATAAAGAAGCCATTGCAAGTGCCGGAAATACTAAGCCCACTAAAGGCACAAAAATTGAGGGAAAGCTGTTGAGAGTTATCATAGAATGGGTACCTCGATTTAATATTTGTACCTGTTATTTATTGTTATCGTTTTATATTAATATTTTAACCTTATCCTTATATTGTTATAAAGATATCTTATAATTCATATATAATTATTATATTATACTAAGTATACCTAAGTGAGTATATATACTTAATAGTGAGTATATAAGTATATGTTTTAATAAATATATATTAATTAATAAAATACAATAAATATGTAAATAAATGGACCTATTCATCTTTCTACATGTTTCTACATGAAATATATGTATGATAATCCACCCTTTATATTATTCATCTTATTAGTTATTATCTTGTTCTTATCTTATAAATTTAATAAAATTTACTAAAGAAAGGGTTTCTTACAAATTTATAGAGAATTCGTTATAATAATTGACCCCCAAAAAAGGATTCTTAGTGGGGTATGATTTTCGGGAGATATAGAAAGATGCAGGACCTTGTTAACTAATTTCACGGAAGAAAGAGAAAGAATTCCCTCTTTTATTTTGTTTAATAGAGATTTCCTGGTCAGTATTAGTAACCAGGAATATCGATAAAAAATGATCCAGATGATTCGTTCTACAATTAAATCTTATGTTACCAAATAAAAAAAAAAAAATTCTTGGCTTCCTATA